ACCATGCCAAATGTGTCCGAAGAAGAAGAGCAGAGCAAACGATGCATGCCCAAAGGTAAACCAACCCCTTGGACTGCTACGAAAAACACCATCTGATTTCAAAGTAGCACGATCTAATTCAAAAATTTCACCTAATTGAGCACGTCTCGCATATTTTTTCACAGTCGCAGGATCACTATAACTGACTCCATTAAGTTCGCCACCATAGAACTCAACAGTTACACCGACTTGTTCGACACTATACTTCGATTCTGCCCTTCTAAAGGGAACATCGGCCCTGACAATTCCGTCTCCATCTACCAAAACAACCGGAAATGTTTCAAAAAAAGTAGGCATACGGCGTACAAAAAGTTCACGCCCTTCTTTATCTCTAAAAATAGGATGCCCTAACCAACCAACAGCTATTCCATCCCCGTTGTCCATTGATCCTGCTCGGAACAACCCCCCTTTTGCCGGATTATTCCCGATGTAATCATAAAAAGCTAATTTTTCGGGAATTTTAGACCAAGCTTCTGATAAACTTTGATTTTGAGCTAATCCAGCGCCAACTCTTCGATATATTTCTTGCTGGAAATATCCCTGATCCCATTGATACCGGGTGGGACCAAATAATTCGATAGGGGTAGTTGCTGAACCATACCACATAGTTCCCGCAACAACAAAAGCGGCAAAAAAGACAGCAGCGATACTACTGGAAAGCACGGTTTCAATATTTCCCATACGTAATCCTTTATACAGACGTTGGGGTGGACGGACACTAAGATGAAATAGGCCTGCTAATATGCCTAAAGTGCCCGCTGCAATATGATGAGAAGCTATTCCTCCCGGAATAAAAGGATCAAAACCTTCTACCCCCCACGCTGGATTTACAGGTTGTACCTTTCCGGTTAGGCCATAAGGATCGGACACCCATATTCCAGGCCCGTACAATCCTGTTACATGAAATGCGCCAAAACCAAAACAAGCCAACCCTGAAAGAAATAAATGAATTCCAAAAATCTTGGGCAAATCCAAAGAGGGTTTTCCTGTACGTTCATCACAAAATATTTCTAAATCCCAATACACCCAATGCCAGATAGCCGCTAAGAAGCACAACCCAGAAAACACAATATGTGCACCGGCCACACCTTCGTAACTCCAAATACCCGGATTCGTTATAGTTCCCCCTGTAATACTCCAACCGCCCCATGAATTGGTTATTCCTAAACGAGTCATAAACGGTATAACGAACATACCTTGTCTCCACATTGGATCAAGAACGGGATCGGAGGGATCAAAAACTGCTAATTCATATAGAGCCATCGAACCAGCCCAACCAGCAACTAAGGCTGTATGCATTATATGGACAGAAAGCAAACGACCGGGATCATTCAATACGACGGTATGAACACGATACCAAGGTAAACCCATGGAAATACCTCTTTATCAACGAAAAATAGACACTATGTAACTTTATTGCATTAACAAAAACTATGCTATGAACCTACCCTTTTTGGAATTATTTTCAAGAAAGGAGTAATATTTGTTCTATTCTTTTTTTTTAGTAAAAACGGAACAATTTGGTTCCTAGTAAGAAAGAGAAGCAGATCTATTCTATACCCGATAAGGAACAATACGCAATGGGGTTAATCCCATTTTCGATCAACAAATGCATCTATATTTAGGAATCATTCAAAAGAACTATTCGGAATCGTAAACATTTTGATCGATTTATGACTCAAATATGATAAAAGACAATATTATTAAGCCAATAAACGCATTGTTACGCTTCCATATCAAAGTCCAATATAGTACTTAATTCTTTTTTCTTTCATTTTATGCCTATTGGTGTTCCAAAAGTACCTTTTCGAAGTCCTGGAGAGGAAGATGCCTCTTGGGTTGACGTATAGTGCGACTTGTCAGATATATTGGGTCATATGGGATTTCCCCCGTTCTCTCCCCCGATTGAGATATCCTATGTTTCGTCCAAAAAAGATTGAATTACCAATAATTTGGAACGTGAAATGCAATTCGATTTGAGGGATATTCAAATTCATATTAGCAATTAGAATAATTTATGGTTGAATTTTTTGGAACACTAAAATGAAGTTTTCATAAGTAAAGTATTAGGGCTCCCTTTATAAAAAACATTTTGAATTTCTTTTTTATTTATTACTACGTATACCCATAGATAATAAAAGATTATTATTGAATAATATTCAATATATTTGAGATTACTATTACTCTCAAACTTTTCACTTTAAACGAATCCAGCGAGGAAAGAAATAAATACATGTTTAATATTTTTGATTGATAGAAGATATGAAATCAATTGAAAAAAAAAAATGAAGTTGTAAAAAAAAGACGTAATATTATATTATTGACATTTGTCCTATATGTGCAAATCAAAATTGGGCAGATTTTTACTCGGAGTAGAGCCTAAACCTAAAAGAATTGAAAAGACCTTTTCAGGAACAAGAAAAGAACATCGTGATTAAAATTAAATCACGAAGACGCAATGCATCAATGATAAGTTAATTTGATATGTTTAATCTTAATGTATTTTTTTTTTGAGAGGGAAGGGGCACAAAACGAACTCATTTCGTTCTTGAAAAAATGAAGAAAATTCGTTTCATTAATATACGAAATTTTAGAATTTCTTAGAATTAAGAAACCGCTCTCAAAACTAAACTAAATAAATAATATATTAATATATATATAATAAATAGTTTAATAATAAATAGTTTAATTTGAAAAAGAAAGAGGGCTGGAATCTACACATTGAGTCGTTTTTTCTCAATTTTTGTTGAACCGTATGCATCAAAAGGTGCATGTACGGCTCTTACGGGATACAAATTTGATCCTAATCAACCGACTTTATCGAGAAAGATTACTTTTTTTAGGCCAAGAGGTTAATAGCGAGATCTCGAATCAACTGATTGGTCTTATGGTTTATTTGAGTATAGAGAATGATAACAAGGATTTGTATTTGTTTATAAACTCTCCTGGCGGATGGGTAATCCCGGGGGTCGCTATTTATGATACTATGCAATTTGTTCAACCTGATGTGCATACAATATGCATGGGATTAGCGGCTTCAATGGGATCTTTTATACTCGTCGGTGGAGAGATTACCAAACGTCTAGCATTCCCTCACGCTTGGCGCCAATGAATTTTTTACGAAAAAAAGACTATGCATGAAATTAGGAAAATTAAGTAATAATAGCATGGCACATCGAATTCGATATACAAATTTTTTTTTTCAAAACATTCAATTATATATCGAAAGAGTAGTATGAAATTAGTAGGAAGGGTCTTCCCCATTTTATCTTCGCTATTGTCGGGACCCATTTTAGCGTCACAAACCTTTTTTTTATTTTCCCACCGAAGACTTTTTAAAAATTCCGATATTTATATTTATTGATATAAATATGAATATACTTTTATTTTAAAAGAGTAAAAATAAAATAAATCAAAACTTTGGGATTGCTGAATCACAGAGGAGATAAATATATAAAGCAACGGAGCCATCATAGTATTTTGGTAACTACTCTGAAATCGGAAAGGAAGGATGGTAATTGGATCGTTTGACGATGTCAATCCGATAAACCTTATAATTTCTATATATTTTCTATCTTTTTAATTAATGATTCTTTGATGGAAGGTCAAACTGAATTCCATTCTAGAGCCGTATGCAATGCCTAAAGGATGCCCGTACGGTTGTTCTATACTTTCTTTTTTTCTTTATCTCTTTCCATCTCATAATCGAGATAGAAGAACCTTTTGTTCCATCATCAGGGTAATGATACATCAACCTGCGAGTTCTTTTTATGAGGCACAAACGGGAGAATTTATCCTAGAAGCAGAAGAACTACTCAAATTGCGAGAAACCATTACAAGGGTTTATGTACAAAGAACGGGCAAACCCTTATGGGTTGTATCCGAAGATATGGAAAGGGATGTTTTTATGTCAGCAACGGAAGCTCAAGCTCATGGAATTGTTGATCTTGTAGCAGTTGAATAAAAAATAAAAATAGCATCAAAATTGCAGTAGGGGGAATAAGTTTAAATAAATCGACAATTTTGATTTCTTTATTTAGTTATTACCGGATTCAATAATATCTTATTCATCCATTCCATGGGAAAGTAATTCATAATTAGCCGGTTAGGATCAATCTAAACCAACCCATTCATTATGGATCCGATTCAACATGCCAACTATTAAACAACTTATTAGAAACACAAGACAGCCAATCCGAAATGTCACGAAATCCCCCGCTCTTGGGGGATGCCCTCAGCGACGAGGAACATGTACTAGGGTGTATGCGCGACTCGTTCAGATCATTTCTAATAGAAAGAAGGAACCCCCTTTTCCAGTATCAAAGATCAGTACTATAATTTCATTTAAATTAAAATAGAATAAAAGGGCAAATCGAAGAAAGAAGTACGTACGTTCACTATATCAAACTAAAAAAGATCTATTGGATTCTTCCATTGGATATGAAATTTATGGTTTGCGTTGGTGCAAATTGAATTCACTCCATTTTCAAAATTTAAGATGATAAAAAATTCCTCATTGGTAACGAATGTTTATCCATTAAGCGAGCAACTATTATTTTGAAAACCCAATTTGACTATGAAAAACGGACTAAGAGGGTCAGCTACCCCAGCAAATCTTCATAATTAAATATCGTTACTGTATAAGTAGATCTCATTGTGAAAGACTTTTTACTAGATCATGGGTAGAGCAAAAGAATGTGAACTGTACAAGTTAACAATAATTAATATTCATTAAATGAAGTCGAAGTAAAGGACTCCGGTGTATAGAGAGGACCTCACCGTTTTAGAAAGAACCATAGAAACGATGGAACCCACGATTTCCCTTTTATATATATAGGCATTCAACTCAAAATAATAAATTGTATCGATACTAGGTATCAAAAAACGAAAACAGAAAAAATATTCTATTCTATTAAAAGAAATTCAAATAAATAGAAATGAACAGGAATAAATAAATCGTGGGCGGGAAGGTTATAGTAGCAAAAGCCATTGGAATTCTTATTTTATACATTGGAAGAATGCGTGTTGTTATTACTAAACTAGTAAATTGGAAAAGAATAACTGAAAGAAAGGAAATCCATTAGTTATTCATTAAGGTTTCATTTATTCAATGACCAGAATTACACGAGGATATATAGCTCGTAGACGTCGAACAAAAATTCGTTTATTTGCGTCAAGCTTTCGTGGAGCTCATTCGAGACTTACTCGAACAATTATACAACAGAAAATCAGAGCTTTGGTTTCGTCTAATCGAGATAGAGATAAGCGAAAGAGGGATTTTCGTCGTTTGTGGATCGCTCGGATAAATGCAGTAATTCGTAAGAATTTTTTATCCTATAGTTATAGTCATTTTCTACACAATCTGGACAAGAACCGGTTGCTTTTTAATCGTAAAATAGTTGCACAAATAGCTATATTAAATAGGAATTGTCTTTATATGATTTCTAATTCGATCAAAAATAAATAAATTCTTCAATTTTAAGGAAAAATTGGAATTGTAAGTTCGACTATTGAAAATGCCATTTTCTGGAGAATGAACTCCGGGAAAGTCGAATAAAAATTAGTATGATAAAGATAAAGTCGCTCAAAATGAAATGAGCAACTAAACACGTCCAATAAATAGCCAATACAAAAAGACTGCTTCTTCGCCGATTCTTGTTTTTTTTTTTTTACGATAAGTAGGAGAAATCCAATCAAGATTAGATTGGATTCTCGAATTCTTCGAATAAAACATCAAACTCTATTTCAGTTGTCGAATTTGAATTTGGATTCAAATTGAAGAGGAAAGTAAGCCTACTTTTTTTATTTATTCCGGATTCTAAGACCATTAGCTCTGGCAGTCGATTCGCTTCTTTCAAATTGTTTATCATTATTAAGAAAGGGTAATAAAGATAAAATACGAGCTTGTTTTATAGCAATAGTAATTAATCGTTGTTGTTTTAAGGTCAATCTATTCACCCGTCTGGATAATATTTTTCCTTGTTCACTAATAAATCGACTAATTAAACTCATGTTTCTATAATCAATTCGATCCCCCGATTGGATCGGGGGCAAACGCCTACGAAAAGATCGTTTGGATTTCCGAAAGAGTCGCTTGGATTTTTCCATACTTTTTTTGTTCCTGATATAAGAGTGATACACAAATAAAAATAACTTGGAGTTGGTTTATTTCTTTATCTCCCCGTGAATCATATGTTTGTAACAATAGGGACAGAATTTTCTCAATTCCAAGCGACTCGGCGTATTGTGTCGATTTTTTTGAGTAATATATCTGGAAATCCCTCTCGATTCCTTATTAAGTCCGTTTCGAAGACAATTGCTACATTCCAAAATAACTGTTACTCGGGCATCTTTTCCCTTGGCCATGACCCTCCTTTAGTTTGAGTTTTTGATTCAATAAACTCTGCTACTCTTGAAGTAACTAGCAAAAAGAAAAATAAATAAAAAAAAGTTGCTAAGTTGAAATTATGAAAGATTTCGTTCCAATCACAATACACTATAATAGAGTAAGAAATATTAAATAGAATTTAGAATTCATTTTTCAAGTTTAAGTAGAAGAAGGAATTAAAACTCTATTGAATTTAGCTATATTGAATTCGATTCGAAGTATAGTATATAGTACACTATTTCACTTTCCTATCTTGTATTCCAGTTTTTTCATAGACCCCTTTCTGTTCTCACTCTATTTTTTAGAAATCGAATTGAACGCTGAGCTCAAATTTAGCCGAGGTTGAATTCATTTTTTTTCTATCTTTCCTCCTTTCTTTATTTTGTCTCTAAGTAGCTAATTGAATTTTTGATAATTCAAAAAAGAGGGGAAGGGATTAGTCATAGATTTTTTGATTATATCTCTAATCTTCTTCACCCCTTTCCATGTTACTAACTAAACTAGTATGAAAAAAAAGGAAATGTCAACGCATCTGGGAATAAACGATTGATCTCTATCAACAAACCCGCTAAAGACCCGAACCAGAGAGTACTTAGTACCGGTGCCACGGAAAGATAGGTTTTTAGATCTCGCATTTTTAATCCTCCTTCTTTATGTTTTAATGTTTTATTAAAATATCTAATGGTAATACATATCGGATATGGAAGTATTTGAAATTCCTTTGTATTTTACACGGGATTCCTAATTTCCATGATTGATTTAAGAGAATAAAAAAGAGATAAGATTCTACCTTTCTAAAAATAAAAAAGTACCTTTCTTCCCCTCCCCCCAGTATTCCCTCGTTCTTTTTTACGATCAGTTTGTTTGATATTCCTATGTATATAAGCATCTTATTATAATAATAGAATATATGTTATATTCTATGAATAATATTATATTCATACGAGATTTTCTCGTAGATATGAGTTAAAAGAAATAAAATAAATATCAAGAAAAATTGTCTATGTTCCTAGGAATGGAAGGAATGGAAAATAAGGTTTTTGAAAACAAGACTGGGATTCTCTACAATGACA